AAAGTAAAAAGGGGTAAAGTAACGTTGTGTTGAGTTTTTTCTAAATGTAAGTTTTCTTCGTCTGCATGGAGAAAAGGAATAAATAAATCAATCAAATTCCGGGAAGCCTCATGAAGTGCTTCTTTAGGAGTTAAACTTCCGTTTGTCCATATTTCGAGAAAAAGTATCTCTTGCTTTTCATTCCCATTTCCATAAGAATGAACGCTATGATTTGCATTTCGAACTGGCATGAATACAGCATCTAGAGGAAAACTTCCGTCTTCAAAGGTTTTTGTCGGTTTTATACGATAGCCACGATTCCTCTCGATTTTTAATCGAATACACAAATCAATTGGTTCTGTTAGGCTAGCGATATGCTGTGTATTATCAATGATTTCCACAAAAGGTGGTACGATGATGTCTTGAGCAGTTACATATCCAGGACCCTTGACACAAATAGACGCGTCACAAGTTCCATACAAATTGCTTCTCAATACAATTTCTTTCAAATTCATTAAAATTTCATGTATTGATTCTTGAATACCAGCTCTAGTAGAAAATTCGTGTGATATTTTTTCAGATTTTGCACGTGTGATACAGGTTCCTTCTATTTCTCCAAGCAAAGCTCTTCGAATCGCAATGCCTATCGTATCCGATTGGCCTCTCATAAGCGGAGACAGAATAAAGCGTCCGTAATAAAGACGCTTATTGTCCTTTCTTGATTCAACACATTTCCACTGCATTGTCCGAGTAGATATTGTTACTTTCTCTCGAACCATAATAATATTGTTATTGTGAATTCATTGAATTATTTATTTCTCTTGAAATCTCTTCACTATTTCTTTATTACACACGCCTTTTTTTAGGGGGTCTGCATCCATTATGTGGCATAGGGGTTACATCTCGGACGAAAGTTAATAGTATACCACTTCGACGAATAGCTCTTAATGCCGCATCTCGTCCGAGACCAGGACCTTTTATCATGACTTCTGCTCGTTGCATTCCTTGATCCACTACTGTCCGAATAGCATTTCCTGCTGTGGTTTGAGCAGCAAAAGGTGTTCCTCTTCTTGTGCCTTTGAATCCACAAGTGCCAGCTGAGGACCAAGAAATTACTCGTCCTCGTACATCAGTAACGGTTACAATAGTATTGTTGAAACTTGCTTGAACATGAATAATTCCTTTTGGTATTTTACGTCCATTCTTACGTGAAGCAATGCGTCCAGTTCTGCGTGAACCAATTCGTGGTAAGGGTTTTGCCATATTTTATCATCTCATAAATATAAGTCAGCGGTCTATGGATATATCCATTTTATGTCAAAATGGATCCTTTCTTTATTTTTGTCATCGGATCCTTTAGAGTGTTCTCGCTTAGACAGATTATCCTTGTCTTTGTTTATGTCTTGGGTTGAAGCAAATTACTATAATTCGTCCCCGTCTACGTATCAGTCGACATTTTTCACAAATTTTACGAACAGAAGCTCTTATTTTCATAATTTTCATCCCTTAATTTTTGAATATACATACTTTGTTTTGAAGAAGTTAAGTTTCTTTAAATTTCGAAATCTTAAATTCTATTCCTACGAAAGGCGAAAGGGCTTTAAAAGTTGAAAGAAAAAATTGACTAATCATTCAAATTTTTTTATGGAGTCTATAAATTAGACGTGCTCGGATCGAATTATAAGTACTTTGATACTATCTCGTGGTAGTATACAGTGGTAGTATACGTAAAAAAAACTATACTTGGCTAAAAGATAACCTAAAATCATATCTTGATTATCTAAAGGAACTTGAAACATATTATTGAAATTGAAAAAATGATTCAGTAATTAAACTTTCCAAAATTCAGTTTTGTTCTTTCAGTTCATCGCAAATCCTCTTGAAGTATTAACTAATGTAAGAGGAATTGAGAGGAATGGTATTAGAAACCTATTCCGTTCTCTTTTTTTTTTTAACAAATAAATAATGAAGTCTGGATCGAATTCGGATGTTAAAAAGATTACCATATATAACACAAGATTTCTCCACCAATTCTTTCGAGTCGAGCTTCCCGGTCTGTCATTATACCTCGAGAAGTAGAAAGAATTCCAATGCCCATCCCGCCAAAAATTCTAGGAATTTTTTGATAGTTAGAATAGATTCGTAAACCTGGCCGACTGATCCGTTTTAAATTTAGACTAGTTCTATATGGTCCTTTCTTCTTCTTTCTATGGCGTAGGGTTAAAACCAAAAATTTGTTGTTGCCTTCCTGATGTTTTCTGACATTTTCAATAAAACCCTCTCGTAAGAGTATTTTAATAATGTTTTCAGTGATGTTAGTAGCTCCTATTCGAACGGTTCCTTTTCTATTCATGTCAGCATTTCGTATAGAGGTTATTATCTCAGCAATAGAATCCCTACTCATGATAAACTAAAATTATTATTTTTCTCTAGTTTTGATATAATCAACATACTTTTGGTTTTTGTTAATTAATTACTTTATTTAATTTCTCGATTTGCATTTTCTTATTATTTAATTAAAGGTATATGCGTGAAACACAATTTACTAATTAATTTGATTAATTCTATTTCGTTTTTATTCAACTAATTCAAATACTCTAATTTTTATTCAACTAATTCAAATACTCTAACTATAATACTAAATACTATAACTATGATACTAAATACTATAACTATATTATGGTCTCCCTTAATCTGAAATTTTCGATTTTATAGCGTCTAATTTTTTATCTTATAAGACCTCAGGTGCTAATGAAACAATTTTAGTAAAATTTAACTGTCTCAATTCTCGGGCAATTGCACCAAAAATTCGAGTTCCTTTTGGATTTCCCTCTTGATCAATGACAACTGCAGCATTGTCATCATATCGTATTATTATACCGTTATTACGTTTAAGTTCTTTACAAGTACGTACAATTACAGCTCGGATTACTTCTGATCTTTCTAGAGGTGAATTGGGTGCTGCTTCCTTGATCACAGCAACAATAATGTCACCGATATGAGCATATCGGCGATTACTAGTCCCTATGATTCGAATACACATCAATTCTCGGGCTCCGCTGTTATCTGCTACATTCAAATGGGTCTGAGATTGGATCATATTATTATTATTATTTTTTTTTTTATTTATTTGTTATTTAACTGCAAAGGAAAAAAAAGATATATTGTTTGTCCAAAACAAAAAAAGAAACTTCCACTTTTTTTAGTATACAAAAGGTCTTTTTCCTTTGGTTCTATATTCCTATTTTGAAATAAGGAATTGAGTTCGTATAGGCATTTTTGATGCTGCTATTGAAATAGACTTTCTTGCTATATTTTCTGCTACTCCGCCCATTTCATAAAGTATTCTACCTGGTTTAACGACAGCTACCCAATATTCGGGAGATCCTTTCCCCGAACCCATCCGTGTTTCCGTAGGTCTTAAAGTAACGGGTTTGTCGGGAAATATACGTACCCATATTTTTCCACCGCGGCGTGCATTTCGTGTCATTGCTCGTCGTCCCGCTTCTATTTGTCTAGATGTAATCCAAGCGGATTCAAGTGCTTCAAGAGCATATCTTCCAAAACAAATACGATTTCCTCGAAAAGCTATTCCTTTCATTCTGCCTCTATGTTGTTTACGGAATCGGGTTCTTTTGGGGTTATAGTTGATGGTTTTTTCTCAATTCCATCTCTATTACAGAACCGGACATGAGAATTTCTTCTCATCCAGCTCCTCGCGAATGAAATGATTCAAAAAAAATATACACGTCGTTTACGAATAAAATAATATACTAAATCATCGTATTCTTTGAGATTTCACTTAATTTATAGTTAAATCTATTTATTTTAATTTATTTCTTACTTATTAGATCTATTTATTAGTATTAGAATCTTAGATTATTAGACTAGGATATTAGTAGAATAGAATATTATTAGAATAGAAATAGAAAAAATGATTCTAGTTATCGACATTAATTATATATAATTTTTTCTATTTTATTTTTTTTATTTGTTATAATCTTGTTTTTGTTATTTGTTAGAAGGTTGTAACAAATTTTTTTATATATTCTAATTTAGCAATCAAAAAGAATATAAAAAAAATCTTCGCGGGCGAATATTTACTCTTGCATATTTAGGCTTTCACTAGTTATTTTATTTGTAGAGGTAACCCATGATCTCTCATAATAAAATAAATGGATTGTCTTCTGGTTCCTTTCGCTATCCTCCCAATAAATCATTAAGATTTGTTTTCAGTAAAATCTTATGTATTTACAGGTTCTATCGTTCCCATCACTTCTCCATTAATGTTTAGGTCTTAATTTTCCAATGGAGCCTCTAATAAACTAAAATAAAAAGAAAATTTGTTCTTGAGTCAATCTTCTCAGTCTGGATTGACTCAAGGCTCGTGATTTTTTGTTTTATGAACGGATTAGTTTAATTTTAAATCAATTGGTATGGATGCTTTACTACATTAGCTTTTATGTGATGACTCATAGACCTTACATATTGGAATTCTATATCATTGATATTCTTTTTCTTTCTTTCACCCTTCCACTTATCCGCATAATTTTCTATTTTGATTTCTAAAGCATAATCAGATTGGTTTTCTTTTGTTTGTGCAAAAAGTATTTTAATTGCTACAATGATATGACCAATATATCATATCTTGACTCTTTTTTTGTATCCAGATAATGTAAAGTGATGAGTTGGTTATTAGTTGTATACTTATTAGTTCATACTCTGGTCAGTCCTTTTTTTTATTCAGACTCTAAAAAACCAACGAGTCACACACTAAGCATAGCAATTATATCAATCAATTTTTTTATTTTATTTAATTTTATTTTTAATTTTATTCAACCCTATAGAAATAGAATTCGAAGAATTCGGAAGAGACGTAATTATTAAATATTATTTTAATAGTTATATAGAATTAGAATTGTTTCTTTTTGTATAGAATGGAAAAACAAGTCAAGTAAGTCCTTATTATTTCTTGTCTAGAAATGTCCAAATTTTTATGCCTAATACTCCATAAATAGTTC